GCTAGCGTAGCTTAATTCAAAGCATGGCACTGAAGATGCCAAGATGGGTCCTGAAAAACCCCGCGTGCACAAAGGCATGGTCCCGACCTTTTAATCAGCTCTAACCTAACTTACACATGCAAGTCTCCGCAGCCCTGTGAGCATGCCCTTAATCCCCTTGTTTGGGGACGAGGAGCGGGTATCAGGCGCAACAATTAGCCCAGGACACCTAGCCCAGCCACGCCCTCAAGGGGATCCAGCAGTGATAAACATTAGGCAATAAGCGAAAGCTTGACTTAATTAAGGTTATTTTTAAGGGCCGGTAAAACTCGTGCCAGCAACCGCGGTTAGACGAGAGGCCCCAGTTGATTAGTCACGGCGTAAAGGGTGGTTATGGAAATCAAAGAATAAAGCCGAATGGTCCCTTGGCCGTCATACGCTCCTGGCTGACCCGAAGCCCAAGCACGAAAGTAGCTTTAGAAGATTACCTGAGTCCACGAAAGCTAAGAAACAAACTGGGATTAGATACCCCATTATGCTTAGCCATAAACTAAGACACATGATTACAACAATGTCCGCCTGGACACTACGAGCACTAGCTTAAAACCCAAAGGACCTGACGGTGTCTTAGACCCCCCTAGAGGAGCCTGTTCTAGAACCGATTTTCCCCGTTAAACCTCACCACTCCTAGTTATAACCAGCCTATATACCGCCGTCGCCAGCTTACCCTGTGAAGGAGAAGAAGTAAGCAAAATGGGTAAAACCCAAAAAGTCAGGTCGAGGTGTAGCACACGGGGTGGGAAGAAATGGGCTACATTTTCTACTTCAGAATATAACGAACACGCAACATGAAACACATGCCAGAAGGAGGATCTAGAAGTAAAAAGGAAATAGAGTGTCCTTTTGAATCTGGCTCTAAGACGCGTACACACCGCCCGTCACTCCCCCCAGTCTTAATATAAAAATATTCCTAATAAAACAGAGCTGACGAGGGGGGAAAAGTCGTAACAAGGTAAGTGTACCGGAAGGTGCACTTGGAAAAACCCAGGATGTGGCTGAATAAGTTAAGCACCTCACTTACACCGAGAAGAAGTCCTTGCAAGTAGGACCATCCTGAGCCGAACAACTAGCCTCACCACCATAAAGGCTAACAACATTAATTTGTAGAAGATACCTAACGAAACCAATCAAACCATTTTCCTTATCTAAGTATGGGGGACAGAAAAGACCGTAAGAGAGCGATAGAGGAAGTACCGCAAGGGAAAGATGAAAGAGAAATGAAATAACCCATTTAAGCACAAGAAAACAGGGATTAAGCCCCGTACCTTTTGCATCATGATTTAGCCAGCAACCATTAAGCAAAGAGACCTGTAGTTTAGTTCCCCGAAACCAGGTGAGCTACCCCGAGACAGCCTACAAATATAGGGCCAACCCGTCTCTGTGGCAACAGAGTGGGAAGATCTCCCGGTAGAGGTGACAGACCTATCGAACCTGGTCATAGCTGGTTGCCTAAGAAATGAATAAAAGTTCAGCCTGGTACACCTCCACGTTTAAATAATATTAAAAATTTAGGAACATATACTAGAGTTAGTCGGAGGGGGGACAGCCCCTTTGACAAAGGACACAACCTTTACAGGTGAATAAAGATCAAAATTTTTAAGACAAATTGTTTTGGTGGGCCTAAGAGCAGCCATCCAACCAGAAGGCGTTAAAGCCCGGACAAGGAGAAGTCAGTTATATCGAAAATACAATCTTAATTCCCTAAGAGTATTAGGCCGCCCCATGCCCATCATGGGAGAGATAATGCTAAAATGAGTAAATAGAAGATTAGAACTTCTCCTGGCACAAGTGTAAGTCGGATCGGACTGACCACCGATAATTTACGGGCCCAAATAAAAGAGGGAATTGTGACCTGCATAATAATCAAGAAGACCCCACAATAATTACCGTTACCCCCACACTGGTGTGCACCTTAGGAAAGACTAAAAGGGGGGGAAGGAACTCGGCAAACACAAGCCTCGCCTGTTTACCAAAAACATCGCCTCCTGCGACTAAACCGTATAGGAGGTCCAGCCTGCCCGGTGACTATCGGTTAAACGGCCGCGGTATTCTGACCGTGCAAAGGTAGCGTAATCACTCGTCCTTTAAATGGGGTCAAGTATGAAAGGCTAAACGAAGGCTTAACTGTCTCCCCTCCCCAGTCAGTGAAATTGATCTATCCGTGCAGAAGCGGGTATAAAAATACAAGACGAGAAGACCCTTTGGAGCTTAAGGTACAGCACTTAACCACATTAAGCAAGTCAATAAAAACCTAAATTCCCCTAGTGGCAACTAAGACTCTACCTTCGGTTGGGGCGACCACGGAGCAAAGGATAACCTCCTAGTGGAATGGGAAAACTCCTAGAGCTGAGAGGCCCACCTCTAAGCCACAGAAATTCTGACCAAAATGATCCGGCCATTTGGCCGATAAACGAACCAAGTTACCCTAGGGATAACAGCGCAATCCTCTTCCAGAGCCCATATCGACAAGAGGGTTTACGACCTCGATGTTGGATCAGGACATCCTAATGGTGCAGCCGCTATTAAGGGTTCGTTTGTTCAACGATGAAAGTCCTACGTGATCTGAGTTCAGACCGGAGTAATCCAGGTCAGTTTCTATCTGTAAAGCTATTTTTCCCCAGTACGAAAGGACAGGGAAAGGGGGGCCCATACCCAAAGTATGCCCCATCCTAAATTTATGAATAAAGATAAATCAAGAAAAGGAGGCTATAAAGCCTGCGCTCTAGATAAGAGTTACTGGGATGGCAGAGCCCGGTAATTGCGATAGGCCTAAGCCCTCTTACTCAGAGGTTCAAATCCTCTTCCCAGTTTGTAATGAATTCTCTAGTAAACTACCTGATCAACCCCCTGGTTTGTGTTGCACCGGTCCTTCTGGCCGTAGCTTTTTTAACCCTAATTGAACGGAAAGTGTTAGGGTACATGCAACTACGAAAAGGACCTAATGTAGTTGGACCCTACGGACTACTTCAACCCATCGCTGATGGGATCAAACTTTTTATTAAGGAGCCCATCCGACCATCTTCATCATCCCCCCTAATGTTCCTAGCCGCTCCTATACTCGCGCTCGGGCTAGCAATAATGCTCTGGGCTCCCATGCCTATGCCTAATCCCATAGCAAATCTAAACCTTGGGGTTTTATTCATTATAGCCCTCTCAAGCCTTATGGTGTATTCCATCCTGGGCGCAGGATGAGCATCTAACTCAAAATATGCGCTGATCGGTGCCCTACGGGCCGTAGCTCAAACAATCTCCTATGAAGTCAGCCTGGGACTTATTCTACTATCAACCATCATTCTCTCTGGCAACTACACCCTTCAGACGTTTAACACTACTCAAGAATCCGTATGGCTCCTTTTACCAGCTTGACCCCTAGCTACCATATGGTATATTTCAACGCTAGCAGAGACTAATCGAGCACCCTTCGACTTAACAGAGGGAGAATCTGAGCTGGTTTCGGGATTTAATGTAGAGTACGCCGGAGGGCACTCCGCCCTATTTTTTCTAGCTGAGTACGCTAATATCCTGTTAATAAACACCCTGTCTGCTATCCTGTTTCTAGGGGCCTCTCACATCCCTTACATGCCAGAGTTTACAACTATTAATATTATAACCAAAGCAGCCCTGCTGTCAATAATTTTCCTATGGGTTCGAGCCTCCTACCCACGATTCCGATATGATCAACTTATGCACCTAATCTGGAAAAGCTTCTTACCCATCACGCTAGCCCTGGTACTTTGACACACTGCTCTCCCCATCACTTTAACGGGATTACCCCCACAAGTGTAAGGAGCTGTGCCCGAATGCCTAGGGGCCACTTTGATAGAGTGGAACATAGGGGTTAAAGCCCCCCTCAGCTCTTAGAAAGAAGGGGGTTGAACCCATACTGAAGAGATCAAGACTCTTAGTGCTTCCTCTACACCACTTTCTAATGATTGGGTCAGCTAAATAAGCTCCCGGGCCCATACCCCGGACATGACGGTTAAAATCCCTCCTCAATCAATGAACCCCTATGTTTTAGCCATTTTTATACTAAGCCTTGGACTAGGAACTGTCATCACATTTACCAGCTCTCACTGGCTCTTAGCATGAATAGGCCTAGAGATCAACACCCTGGCAATTGTTCCCCTAATAGCACAGCAGCACCACCCGCGAGCTGTAGAAGCTTCAACAAAATATTTTCTAGTACAGGCCACGGCAGCGGCCATAATCCTCTTCTCCAGCACTATTAATGCTTGGACTACCGGGCAATGAAACATTAACGATCTCTCTGACCCCGTCGCTAGTATAACACTCACCATTGCCCTAGCACTTAAAGTTGGAATGGCACCCATACACCTTTGAATGCCAGAGGTTCTACAAGGACTGGACCTCCTCACGGGATTAATCATGTCCACCTGACAGAAGCTTGCCCCATTTGTATTAATTATCCAAACCTCCCAAGTAACCAACTCATTTATGCTAGTAACACTGGGCATTACTTCGTCCCTCATTGGAGGCTGGAGCGGACTAAACCAGACTCAACTACGGAAGATTCTGGCTTATTCCTCGATCGCACACATGGGCTGAATGATTATTGTACTGCAATATTCCCCCCAGCTTACTGTGATTGCTCTAGGACTTTACATTTTCATAACCTCTACAGCCTTCCTGACATTTAAAGCACTAGCGACCACCAAAGTGAACACCCTAACCGCGGCCTGATCCAAAAGCCCAGCCCTAACATCGATCTCTCTCCTAGCCCTTTTATCTCTAGGGGGACTTCCACCGCTCACAGGATTTATACCCAAATGATTAATCTTACAGGAAATAGCAAAGCAAGACCTGCCAGCCACTGCCACCATCATAGCCCTGACCGCTTTACTAAGCTTGTTCTTTTACTTACGACTGTGTCACGCAATAACCCTAACCATTTGTCCGAACACGAACAGCCTCACCCCTCAATGGCGGCTTTTATCTACCCAAACCTCACTCCCCACAACCCTTGTAACCACGATCACCATTGGCCTTCTGCCCCTCACCCCAGCAATCTTGACGTTATCTAGCTAGGAACTTAGGATAACTGAGACCAAGGGCCTTCAAAGCCCTAAGCAGGGGTGAGAATCCCCTAGTTCCTGTTAGGACTTGCGGATGCTACTCCACATCTCTTAATTGCAAATCAAGTGTCTTAATTAAACTAAAACCCCCTAGATGGGAGGGGCTCGATCCCACAAACTCTTAGTTAACAGCTAAGCGCTCAAGCCAGCGAGCATCCATCTACTTTTCCCGCCGTTGGGCCCCAGAAAGGCGGGAAAAGGCCCAGGCAAACGGGTAGTCAGCGTCTTTAGGTTTGCAGCCTAATGTGATCTCACCACAGGGCTAGTATGGAGAGGGCTTAAACCTCTGTCTACGGAGCTACAATCCGCCGCTTAACACTCAGCCACCTTACCTGTGGCAACCACGCGTTGATTCTTTTCCACCAACCATAAAGACATTGGCACCCTTTATCTCGTATTTGGTGCTTGAGCTGGCATAGTAGGAACCGCCCTTAGTCTCCTAATTCGAGCTGAGCTAAGCCAGCCCGGATCACTTTTGGGCGATGACCAAATCTACAATGTTATTGTAACTGCCCATGCTTTTGTAATAATTTTCTTTATAGTGATGCCCATCCTAATCGGGGGGTTTGGGAACTGGCTAGTACCATTAATAATTGGAGCCCCAGATATAGCATTTCCCCGAATAAACAATATGAGCTTCTGGCTCCTACCCCCCTCCTTCCTTTTGCTGCTAGCTTCCTCTGGCGTAGAAGCCGGTGCCGGAACCGGGTGAACGGTCTACCCCCCCTTAGCTGGAAACCTGGCCCACGCGGGGCCATCAGTAGATTTAACAATTTTTTCTCTTCATCTGGCAGGAGTATCCTCCATCTTAGGGGCAATTAATTTTATTACCACAACAATTAATATAAAACCCCCTGCTATCTCCCAGTATCAGACACCCCTATTTGTTTGAGCCGTTTTAGTAACAGCCGTACTTCTCCTCCTTTCCCTTCCCGTTTTGGCTGCTGGTATTACCATGCTCCTTACAGACCGAAATCTCAACACCTCCTTTTTTGACCCTGCAGGGGGGGGAGATCCCATCCTCTATCAACACTTATTTTGGTTTTTCGGCCACCCAGAGGTTTATATTCTTATCCTTCCAGGATTCGGCCTTATCTCTCATATTGTAGCTTATTATGCGGGTAAAAAAGAGCCATTCGGCTATATAGGTATGGTCTGAGCCATAATGGCTATTGGTCTTCTGGGGTTTATTGTCTGGGCTCACCATATATTTACTGTGGGCATAGATGTTGATACTCGCGCATACTTTACATCTGCAACCATGATTATTGCAATTCCAACAGGCGTAAAAGTATTTAGCTGACTAGCCACACTTCACGGAGGGTCCATTAAATGAGAGACCCCCCTGCTCTGGGCACTAGGATTTATCTTCCTATTTACAGTCGGGGGACTGACAGGAATCGTTCTAGCAAACTCATCACTTGACATTGTTCTGCACGACACCTATTACGTGGTAGCCCACTTCCACTATGTCCTCTCAATAGGGGCTGTATTCGCTATCATGGCCGCCTTCGTCCACTGATTCCCTCTATTTACAGGATATACTCTTAACAGTACTTGAACAAAAATCCACTTTGGAGTGATGTTCATCGGTGTTAACCTCACGTTCTTCCCACAACACTTCCTAGGCTTAGCAGGAATGCCACGGCGGTACTCTGACTACCCGGATGCCTATACCCTGTGAAATACAGTATCATCTATTGGGTCACTGATCTCCTTAGTGGCAGTTATCATATTCTTGTTTATCTTATGAGAGGCTTTTTCAACTAAACGAGAAGTAGCCCTAGTAGAGCTCACAATCACAAATATTGAATGACTCCACGGCTGCCCTCCTCCCTATCACACATTTGAAGAACCGGCCTTTGTACAGGTACAAATAAATTAACGAGAAAGGAGGGAATTGAACCCCCGTGTGCTAGTTTCAAGCCAGTCACATAGCCACTCTGTCACTTTCTTATAAAAACATTAGTAAAGCAAATTACACCACCTTGTCAAGGTGAAATCGTAGGTTTAACTCCTGCATGTTTTAGGCTTAATAGCTTAATGGCATATCCCACACAGCTAGGGTTCCAAGACGCGGCATCACCTGTTATAGAAGAACTTCTCTGCTTTCACGACCACGCCCTGATAATTGTCTTCCTAATTAGTACCCTGGTGCTTTACATCATTGTTGCAATGGTCTCAACTAAATTAACTAACAAGTTTATCTTAGACTCACAAGAAATCGAGATTGTATGAACAATCTTACCAGCTATTATCTTAATCTTAATTGCCCTCCCCTCCCTTCGGATTCTTTACCTAATAGATGAAATCAATGACCCCCACGTAACAGTTAAAGCCATAGGACACCAGTGGTATTGAAGTTACGAATACACAGACTACGAGGACCTTGGGTTCGACTCTTACATAGTACCCACACAAGATCTTACCACAGGAAGCTTTCGACTTCTGGAAGTAGACCATCGAATAGTAATCCCAAAGGAGTCCCCAATCCGGGTTCTAGTGTCTGCAGAAGATGTTTTACACTCCTGGGCTGTTCCATCTCTGGGTGTGAAAATGGATGCAGTGCCAGGACGACTTAATCAAACCACCCTTATTGTTACGCGCCCAGGTGTATTCTACGGACAATGCTCTGAAATCTGTGGGGCAAATCACAGCTTCATGCCCATTGTAGTCGAAGCAGTCCCACTAGAGTCTTTCGAAATCTGGTCTGCACTAGTATTAGAAAACGCCTCACTAAGAAGCTAATAATTGGGATAAGCATCGGCCTTTTAAGCCGAAGTTTGGTGCCTACCGACCACCCTTAGTGATATGCCCCAACTTAATCCAGACCCATGGTTTTTTACCCTAATACTTTCCTGAGTAGTTTTCCTCACTATTATTCCTACTAAGGTCCTGGCTTACGTTCAACCGAACGAGCCTGCTCTAATTAATACTGATAGCCATAAATTTGGCTCATGAAACTGACCGTGATAACAAGCCTATTTGATCAATTTGCAAGCCCGACCCTACTAGGAATCCCATTAATTGCCGTTGCAGTTTTACTTCCGTGAATTATGTTTCCAAACCCTGCCCCCCGATGAATGGTAAATCGACTTATTACCATCCAGATATGACTGGCTAATCGGTTTACAAATCAACTTTTAACCCCTTTAAACATTCGTGGCCATAAATGAGCACTTTTGTTGACCTCTCTTATACTGCTTCTCATTACCATCAATATGTTAGGGCTCCTTCCATACACCTTTACCCCTACGACACAACTGTCCATGAACATAGGACTCGCGTTTCCATTATGACTTGCAACACTAATTATTGGCATGCGGGATCAGCCAACAACATCCCTAGGACACCTCCTTCCAGAGGGAACCCCCGTACCCCTTATTCCAGCACTTATTATTATTGAAACCATCAGCCTATTTATTCGGCCCCTCGCCCTAGGGGTTCGCCTTACGGCCAATTTAACCGCAGGACATCTACTAATTCAACTCCTCGCCACAGCCGTCTACACCCTCTTACCCCTAATACCAGTAATTGCATTGTTAACCGCCACTGTATTTTTTTTACTTACACTTCTAGAGGTCGCGGTCGCATTAATTCAAGCCTATGTGTTTGTCCTTCTACTAAGCCTATATTTACAAGAAAACATTTAATGACTCACCAAGCGCACGCATTTCACATAGTTGACCCGAGCCCCTGGCCATTAACCGGGGCTGTAGGAGCTCTTTTAATGACATCAGGTCTAGCCATATGATTTCACTTCCACTCAGTCACATTAATAATTTTAGGGACAATCCTTCTTCTCCTAACTATAGTGCAATGATGACGTGACATTGTCCGGGAGGGAACCTTCCAAGGCCACCACACACCACCTGTACAGAAAGGTTTGCGATATGGAATAATTCTGTTTATTACCTCCGAGGTTTTTTTCTTCCTAGGGTTTTTCTGGGCCTTCTACCACTCCAGCCTGGCTCCAACACCAGAACTGGGCGGATGCTGACCCCCTGCTGGAATTACCACCCTAGACCCATTTGAAGTCCCGCTTCTGAATACAGCAGTTCTACTGGCGTCAGGGGTAACCGTTACATGGGCCCATCATAGTATCATGGAGGGAAACCGAAAACAGGCAATCCAATCCTTAGGCCTCACAATTTTACTGGGGCTATACTTTACTTTGCTTCAAGCTGTGGAGTACTACGAAGCCCCCTTTACAATCGCGGATGGTGTCTACGGCTCCACATTTTTTGTAGCTACGGGCTTTCACGGGCTTCATGTAATCATCGGCTCAACGTTCTTAGGTGTGTGTCTTTTACGCCAAATCCTCCACCACTTCACCTCTGATCACCATTTCGGGTTTGAGGCTGCTGCCTGATACTGACACTTCGTTGATGTAGTTTGATTATTCCTTTACGTGTCGATCTACTGATGAGGCTCATAATCTTTCTAGTATTAAATTAGTACAAGTGACTTCCAATCACCTAGTCTCGGTTAAACCCCAAGGAAAGATAATAAACCTTATCGTAGCTATGACAGCCATTGCTATAACCTTATCCGTTATCCTCGCAACATTAGCCTTCTTACTCCCCCAGATGAGTCCCGACACAGAAAAGCTATCACCCTACGAATGCGGATTTGATCCCCTCGGGTCCGCTCGATTGCCCTTTTCCCTTCGATTTTTCCTAGTAGCGATCCTCTTTCTTCTATTCGACCTAGAAATTGCCCTTCTCCTCCCACTTCCATGAGGAGACCAGCTCCATAACCCAGTCGAAACACTCTTCTGAGCCACAGCTATCTTAGTCTTACTCACCCTAGGATTAGTCTACGAATGAACACAAGGAGGTCTAGAGTGGGCAGAATAGGGAATTAGTCCAATGCAAGACCTCTGATTTCGGCTCAGAAAATTGTGGTTCAACCCCACGGCTCCCTTATGACCCCCGCACATTTTAGCTTTAGTTCTTCCTTTATACTAGGGCTGATGGGACTAACATTCCACCGTACCCACCTACTCTCAGCACTCTTATGCCTGGAAGGGATAATACTTTCCTTATTTATTGCACTAGCCCTATGGGCCCTACAACTAGAATCAACAACCTTTTCTTCAAGCCCTTTACTTTTGCTAGCTTTCTCTGCTTGTGAAGCAAGTACTGGCCTAGCGCTTCTGGTAGCCACAGCCCGGACCCATGGGTCGGACAACTTAAAAAGTCTGAATCTCCTTCAATGCTAAAAGTATTAATTCCCACCATCATGTTGTTCCCAACTATTTGTTTTGTACCCCCCAAATGACTATGAACCACCACCATCACGCAGAGCCTCTTCATTGCCCTTATCAGCCTATCTTGATTAAAATGGACCTTAGACATCGGATGAGCCGCCTCCAACACCTACTTGGCCACTGACCCCTTGTCAACCCCTCTGTTAGTACTAACCTGCTGGCTCCTGCCCCTTATGATTTTAGCAAGTCAGAATCATATTAGCCCCGAACCTACCCACCGCCAACGCCTCTACATTGCCCTATTGACATCCCTCCAGACCTTCCTAATTATAGCATTCGGGGCTACAGAAATCATTATATTTTATGTTATATTTGAAGCCACACTAATTCCTACCCTTATTATTATTACCCGATGAGGAAATCAAAACGAGCGCCTGAATGCGGGAACCTACTTCTTGTTCTACACTCTGGCAGGTTCCCTGCCTCTATTAGTAGCCCTCCTTCTCCTCCAGCAATCTTCTGGGACCTTGTCTATGCTAATACTTCTTAATGCAGAGACTACACTTGCCAGCTCATGAAGCCACAAAATCTGGTGGGTTGGATGTCTGATTGCCTTCTTAGTTAAAATACCACTTTATGGAGTTCACCTATGACTGCCCAAGGCTCACGTTGAGGCCCCCGTAGCAGGGTCAATAATCCTAGCAGCAGTACTATTAAAGTTAGGAGGATACGGAATAATACGGATTATAGTTACACTAGGCCCCCTCTCCCAACAACTGGTCTACCCATTCATGATCCTCGCCTTGTGGGGCATTATCATAACGGGTCTGATATGCCTGCGACAAACGGACCTAAAATCCCTAATCGCCTATTCATCAGTAGGTCATATAGGCCTAGTAGCGGGAGGAATTCTAGTTCAAACACCTTGAGGGTTCTCAGGAGCAATTATCTTAATGGTTGCCCACGGGTTGACATCCTCAGCACTATTCTGTTTAGCCAATACATCCTACGAACGGACCCACAGTCGAACTATGGTTCTCGCCCGAGGCATGCAAATAATCTTCCCACTAATAGCAGTTTGATGATTCTTAGCTAACCTAGCTAACCTAGCGATACCTCCCCTACCAAATCTCATGGGAGAACTAATGATCATCACAGCATTATTCAACTGATCCCCATGAACCGTTGCATTAACAGGAGTAGGGACCCTGATCACAGCAAGCTATTCCCTCTACATATTCCTAATGTCTCAACGAGGTCAGACCCCCTCCCACACGATTAATCTTACCCCCTCCCACACACGAGAGCACCTATTAATTGCCCTCCATCTGATCCCCATAATGCTTCTCATTGCAAAACCAGAGCTTATATGAGGCTGATGCTATTAGTAAGTTTAGTTTCATCTAAAATATTAGATCGTGACTCTAAAGACGGGAGTTAAAGTCTCCCAACTCACCAAGGAGGAGCAAGAAAGCAACAAGCACTGCTAATACTTGTCACCAAGGTTAAACTCCATGGCCCCCTCACGCTTCTGAAGGATAACAGCTCATCCGTTGGTCTTAGGAACCAAAAACTCTTGGTGCAAATCCAAGTAGGAGCTGATGATAATCACGACTCCTGTCATCCTAGTTTTTATTATCCTCATTTATCCCTTACTTCTTACCCTCAGCCCAAAGACTAAGCGATCAGACTGATCTTATCGTGCTATAATTGCTGTCCGGACCTCCTTTTTTGTTAGTCTAATCCCCCTAATTATGTTTCTGTACAAAGGCCTAGACCCCGTAATCACCACCTGACAATGAATCAATACGCAGTCCTTTACCGCAAACATTAGCTTCAAAGCGGACTTCTACTTCCTGATCTTCAGCCCAGTTGCTTTGTTCGTCACTTGATCCATTCTAGAATTTGCGTTGTGGTACATAAGCCACGAGCCCCACAAAGAAAAATTCTTTAAGTACCTGCTCATATTCCTGATCTTTATAATTATTTTAGTCTCAGCTAACAACCTCCTACAACTATTCATCGGCTGAGAGGGAGTAGGTGTTATATCTTTCCTACTAATTGGCTGATGGTACGGACGAGCAGATGCAAACACAGCATCACTTCAGGCCATTATTTATAACCGCACGGGGGACATTGGCTTTATCCTAACTATGTGCTGGTTTGCAATAAACTTTAGCACCTGAGACATCACTCAAATCTTTGCTTTATCTAAAGAAATAGACATGACCCTCCCTATTGCAGGACTAATCATTGCTGCTACGGGGAAGTCAGCCCAGTTTACCCTTCATCCGTGACTTCCTGCGGCCATGGAGGGTCCCACTCCTGTATCTGCCCTACTCCACTCAAGCACTATGGTTGTGGCTGGCATTTTTTTGCTCATCCGGTTCCACCCAGTCATAGAAAATAATCAGCTAGCGCTAACGTGCTGCTTATGCCTAGGGGCCTTAACCACCTTATTTGCAGCTACCTGCGCCCTCACCCAAAACGATATCAAGAAAATTGTAGCCTTCTCAACATCAAGCCAGCTAGGTCTAATGATGGTCACTCTAGGCCTTGGACAACCACAACTAGCATTTCTTCACATCTGCACACATGCCTTTTTTAAGGCCATGTTATTCTTGTGCTCTGGGGCAATTATTCATAGCCTCCAAGATGAACAAGATATTCGGAAAATGGGGGGGCTTCTCTACACCCTTCCGGGCGTTACAGCCTCCTTCGCCGTTGGTAATTTAGCCCTAATCGGAACTCCATTCTTGGCCGGATTCTTCTCCAAAGACGTTATTATTGAAACTCTTAATACATCGCACTTAAACGCAGCAGCCCTTCTGATGACCCTCCTAGCTACGTCTTTTACCGCAGTATACAGTTTTCGAATACTTCACTTAGTGGCACTAGGATTCCCCCGATCACAAACCCAACCCCCAATTGACGAAGGCTCTATCCCGATGAAAGCTATCTATCGACTCGCTTGAGGAAGCATCTTTGCAGGGCTAGTTATTTCCTACAACATGGTACCCTATAAAACCCCTACTATGACCATACCTATTCATCTTAAACTAGCGGCCATCATGGTAACAATTATAGGATTTATCTTAGCAAAAGAAATTATCCTATATAACCAAAACCTTCACAAGATTAATCCTAAATCTCTTCTGCACCACCTCTCTAACACACTTTGATTCTATTCAGCCATTGTCCACCGACTCGCTCCTAAACTCAATCTTCGCCTGGGACAACAAATCACTAAGCTTGAAAAAACATGATCGGAGACTATAGGCCCCCATGGCCTGGCGCTCGTATTAATGACACTAACATTGGTGTTTTACGAGAAAAACCGATCCACCATCAAACTCTTCCTAACCCTAGCTCTGCTATCCCTAGCAGCTTCGTATGTTACTTTTCACCCTTAGACGGCCCGGAGGGCACCACAATCTAACCCCCGAGTCAGCTCTAAGACTACAAACAGAGCTAAAAGGAGCACTCAAGCACAAATTACTAATATGCCTCCACCAGAAGAATATATGACGGCTACTCCACCTACGTCCCCACGCAACATCGAGGACCCCTCTGATCCATCGATAACCACCCAAGAACCCTCATACCACCCCCCCCAAGAAGCTGTGGCTACAGAGCCCACGCCGAAAACATATGCCATTACGTATCCTACAACGGAGCGGCTACCCCAAGCCTCTGGATAAGACTCAGCAGCCAGAGCTGTTGAGTAGGCGAACACTACCAGCATACCCCCTAAATAGATTAAAAAAAGGACCAAGGATAAGAAAGATCCCCCACAACCAATAAGAATTCCACACCCCACCCCCGCTACCACAACCAAACCCAACGCCCCAAAATACGGGGTAGGATTTGAAGCTACAGCAATTAGTCCCACAACCAAACCCATCAGTAAAAGACATAAATAAAAAGACACAGTTCCCACTCAGACTCTCACTAAGACCTGTGACTCGAAGAGCCACTGTTGTTTTCAACTATGGAAACTTTAATGACAAGCCTACGGAAGACGCACCCACTTGCTAAAATTGCAAACGATGCACTTGTTGACTTACCAACTCCTACTAACATCTCAGCATGATGAAACTTCGGATCTCTTTTGGGACTATGTCTTATTACCCAAATCTTAACCGGATTATTTCTTGCTATGCACTATACCTCAGACATTATAACTGCCTTCTCATCGGTTATCCACGTCTGCCGAGACGTAAACTACGGTTGATTTATCCGCAATATTCACGCAAATGGGGCATCATTCTTCTTCGTTTGCCTATATATTCACATTGCTCGAGGCTTATACTACGGATCCTACCTCTACAAGGAAACCTGAAATTTAGGGGTGGCACTGTTTCTTCTAGTTATAATAACAGCCTTCGTGGGTTATGTTCTCCCCTGAGGACAAATGTCATTCTGAGGTGCCACCGTAATTACTAATCTCCTTTCGGCAGTCCCTTACGTAGGTGACACCCTAGTTCAATGGATCTGAGGCGGGTTCTCTGTGGATAATGCAACGCTAACCCGGTTCTTTGCCTTCCACTTCCTGCTGCCCTTTATTATTGCTGCAACTACGGTTATTCACCTTTTATTTCTACACGAGACAGGATCAAACAACCCCATCGGCCTAAGCTCCAACGCAGATAAGATTTCTTTCCACCCATACTTTTCTTACAAAGACCTCTTGGGCTTTATTGTTTTACTTTTATCGCTAACAACACTAGCCCTGTTTTCCCCAAACCTGTTAGGAGACCCAGAAAACTTCACCCCAGCAAATCCACTAGTCACCCCGCCTCATATTAAGCCTGAGTGATACTTCCTCTTCGCATATGCCATCCTCCGATCGATCCCCAACAAGTTGGGTGGTGTTCTAGCCCTTTTATTCTCTATCTTAATCCTTGTAGTGGTCCCTACCCTCCACACCTCCAAGCAACGAGGACTCACCTTCCGCCCCCTGGCCCAACTTTTATTCTGGACACTTGTGGCAGACATACTAGTCTTGACTTGAATTGGGGGTATGCCAGTAGAACACCCATTTATCCTCATTGGTCAGGTTGCGTCAATCCTGTACTTTTCACTGTTCCTAATTCTATTCCCCCTATTCGGATGATTAGAAAATAAGACACTCAAATGATATTGCCCTGGTAGCTTAGTATCAAAGCATCGGTCTTGTAAGCCGAGGATTGGAGGTGTGAGTCCTCCCCAGTGCCAGAAAGGTGAGATTTTAACTCGCACCCCCGACTCCCAAAGCCGGAATTCTAAACTAAACTACCTTCTGTTAAATAATGTTCTGCCATAGAACTACATCTATGAGGTAGATCATAATATGGTGTTAACCATTACTAATATACTATGTGCATGCCTACGAGTATACTGACCATGTTGAAGGACATGGACAGTATCCTTCAAGTCGCGCCACTAGTATGAGTACATACTATGTATTATCACCATTCACTTATATTAAACATAAAGCAGGTAATAGCCTATATTTATTCCCCATTTAAGTGAGAGACCACCAACCAGCTTAGGCAGGAATACAATATTAATGATAGAACCAGGGACACATCACCAAGGGTCATTATTAGTGAATTATTCCTGGTATCTGATTCGGAATCTCACGTCCATCGCTACAAGGGTCATTAACAATCTAGTAGTAAACGGCATCCGGCTAGTCAGATGTGTTAAACATCGGATTCATTACCCCACATGCCGAGCGTTCTTTTATATGCCAGGGGTGATCTTTTTTTGGTTTCCCTTCACTGACATATCAGAGTGCAGGTCCAAATGTTAATCAAGGTGGTACATTTTACTTGTATGTGATAAATTTTATCCATTATCGTAAGACATAAATTTAAGACTCACTAACTATTAATTCAAGTACATAAGACATATTGCACTTTCCTTTATGTTTCTGTTTCACCTCGGCTTTTGCGCGACAAACCCCCTTACCCCCTTAACGTCCTGAAAATCCTGTTTATCCTTGTCAAACCCCTAAACCAAGGAGGACTAAAAAACGTATTAAACCAAGCTAGTTCAGATATTGGCTACTGGGGTGCATACACTGCGCTATATATACATACATACACACCATGCTCGTCCCGCACGACATGCGATTTATATATATATATATACATATACACCATACTCGTCCCGCACGACATCCAATATCCACCCAAGAAGTTTTACGTGTAAAATAGCTCTAGG